TGGCGTAGCTTAATATAAAGCATGGCACTGAAAATGCTAAGATGAGTCCTAAAAAACCCCGCACGCACAAAGGCATGGTCCCAGCCTTTCTATCAGCCTTAGCCCAATTTACACATGCAAGTCTCCGCAGCCCTGTGAGTACGCCCTCACCCCCAATCCGGGGACAAGGAGCAGGTATCAGGAACAAACACCTTAGCCCAAGACGCCTAGTTATGCCACACCCCCAAGGGAACCCAGCAGTGATAAACATTAAGCCATAGGTGAAAACCTGACTTAGTTGAGGTTAAGAGGGCCGGTAAAATTCGTGCCAGCAACCGCGGTTAGACGAATAACCCTAGTTGATAGCGCTACGGCGTAAAGGGTGGTTAGGAAAACAAAAATAAAGTCAAATGACCCCTCGGCCGTCATACGCTTCTAGGAGTCCGAAGCCCAAACACGAAAGTTACTTTAACAAAACTACCCGACCCCACGAAAGCTGAGAAACAAACTGGGATTAGATACCCCACTATGCTCAGCCATAAACCAAGACATACACACACAACAATGTCCGCCCGGGTACTACGAGCACCAGCTTAAAACCCAAAGGACCTGACGGTGCCTTAAACCCCCCTAGAGGAGCCTGTTCCACAACCGACAATCCCCGTTAAACCTCACCATTTCTAGCCAACCCCGCCTATATACCACCGTCGCCAGCTTACCCTGTGAAGGAGTAAAAGTAAGCAAAAAGGGCACTGCCCAAAACGTCAGGTCGAGGTGTAGCGAACGAAATGGAAAGAAATGGGCTACATTTTCTACAACAGAACACTACGAATATGCAGTATGAAATAGTGCTTGAAGGAGGATTTAGTAGTAAAAAGGAAATAGAGTGTCCTTTTGAACCCGGCCCTAAGGCACGTACACACCGCCCGTCACTCTCCCCAGTCACAATGCATAAAATCTACTTAACACAAAAGCACCGACAAGGGGAGGCAAGTCGTAACAAGGTAAGTGTACCGGAAGGTGCACTTGGACAAACCCAGAGTGTAGCTAAACAGCCCAGCGTCACACTTACACCGTGAAGAAATCCGTGCAAGTCGGATCGCCCTGAGCCAAACAACTAGCTTAACAACCAATACAACTCCACACTATAAATAACCAAGATCTAACCTTAAACCAATTAAATAAAACATTCTTCACCTTAGTACGGGAGACAGAAAGGCCACTACCTTAAAGCTATAAAAAAAGTACCACAAGGGAACGCTGAAAGAGAAATGAAAAAACCCATATAAGCCATAAAAACCAAAGACTAAATCTTGTACCTTTTGCATCATGATTTAGCAAGTCCACCCAAGCAAAGAGACCTTCAGTTTGAAACCCCGAAACCAAGTGAGCTACCCCGAGACAGCCTACACAGAATTAGGGCTAATCCATCTCTGTGGCAAAAGAGTGGAAAGAGCTCTGGGTAGAGGTGACAGACCTATCGAACTTGGTGATAGCTGGTTGCCTAGAAAATGAATATGAGTTCAGCCTCGCACACCCCAAATCAACTAACCACATCAACAAGACTCAAAGGAAAAGTGCGAGAGTTAGTTTAAGGGGGTACAGCCCCTAAAACAAAGGACACAACCTTAACAGGAGAATAAAGATTATAATATTGAAAACACACTATTCCGGTGGGCCTAAAAGCAGCCACCCAAACAGAAAGCGTCAAAGCTCAAACAAACAAAAGTTAATTATACCAATAAACAGTCCCACTTCCCCAACAATACTAGGCCATTCCATGCAACCATGGAAGAGATTATGCTAAAATGAGTAACAAGAAGAACACAACCTTCTCCTAGCACAAGTGTAAGTCAGATCGGACCAACCACTGACAATTAACGAGCCCAAACAAAGAGGGCAATATGAATAACAAAATAACCAAGAAAACCACATACCTCACAATCGTTATCCCCACACTGGAGTGCAACAAGGAAAGACCAAAAGAAAAGGAAGGAACTCGGCAAACCCAAGCCTCGCCTGTTTACCAAAAACATCGCCTCCTGCAATATTTAGTATAGGAGGTCCAACCTGCCCAGTGACTACAAGTTCAACGGCCGCGGTATTTTAACCGTGCAAAGGTAGCGCAATCACTCGTCCTCTAATTAGGGACCGGTATGAATGGTTAGACGAGGGCTTAACTGTCTCCCTTTTCCGGTCAGTGAAATTGATCTATCCGTGCAGAAGCGGGTATAACAATACAAGACGAGAAGACCCTTTGGAGCTTAAGGTACAGAAATTAATCACGTCAAACAAACCTATAAAGCTCTTAAACTTAAGAAAAATGAAACTTTACCTTCGGTTGGGGCGACCACGGAAAAAAAAACAACCTCCAAGTGGAATGGATAATATCCAAAACCAAGATAAACACCTCCAAGTAACAGAATATCTGACCAAAAATGATCCGGCCACAAGCCGACCAACGAACCAAGTTACCCAAGGGATAACAGCGCAATCCTCTTCCAGAGTTCATATCGACAAGAGGGTTTACGACCTCGATGTTGGATCAGGACATCCTAATGGTGCAACCGCTATTAAGGGTTCGTTTGTTCAACGATTAAAGTCCTACGTGATCTGAGTTCAGACCGGAGCAATCCAGGTCAGTTTCTATCTGTAACGCTACTTTTCCCAGTACGAAAGGACCGGAAAAAAGGGGCTTACCCCACAAGCACGCCCCACCCCAATTTCATGAACCCAAATAAATTAAACGATGGGAGAGCATAAACCAATTCTCGAAATAAGGAATTGTTAGGGTGGCAGAGTCTGGTAATTGCAAAAGGCCTAAGCCCTTTCAACAGAGGTTCAAGTCCTCTCCCTAGCTAATGCTTAATACTTTAATTAATCACTTAGTAAACCCCCTAATCTACGTCGTATTTGTTCTACTAGCAGTAGTCTTTCTAACCCTTATCGAACGAAAGGTGCTAGGATACATACAACTCCGAAAAGGCCCAAACATCGTAGGACCATACGGCACAATTCAACCAATTGCCGACGGCATCAAACTATTTATTAAAGAACCTATCCGCCCATCATCATCATCTCCCCTTTTATTCTTAATTACACCAATCCTTGCACTAACCCTAGCCATGATACTATGAGCCCCAATACCACTACCACAAGCAATAACAAACCTAAACCTAGGCATATTATTTATCTTAGCTTTGTCAAGCCTAGCAGTTTACTCAATCCTAGGGTCAGGATGAGCATCCAATTCAAAATATGCACTAGTCGGAGCCCTACGGGCTGTGGCCCAAACAATTTCATATGAAGTAAGTCTCGGACTAATCGTATTATCTATTATAATTTTCTCGGGGGGTTACTCCCTACAAACCCTAAGCACCGCGCAAGAAAAAATCTGGTTACTAATCCCAGCCTGACCACTAGCCACAATATGGTACATCTCAACCCTAGCAGAAACCAACCGAGCACCTTTCGATCTGACAGAGGGAGAATCAGAACTGGTATCAGGGTTTAATGTAGAGTATGCAGGAGGACCATTCGCATTACTCTTCCTGGCTGAATACGCCAACATCCTACTAATAAATACCCTATCAGCAATCCTATTCCTAGGGACATCTTACCTACCAAACACCCCCGAACTATCAACAATTCTCATCATAACCAAAACTGCACTACTAGCTGCAATGTTCCTATGAGTACGAGCATCCTACCCACGATTCCGATATGACCGACTTATACACCTAATCTGAAAAAACTTCCTTCCCGTCACACTAGCCTTTGTTCTATGACACACATCCCTGCCAATCGCACTAGCAAGCCTACCACCACAACTATAGCCAAAGAACTGTGCCCGAATGCCCAGGGACCACTTTGATAGAGTGACCAACAGGGGTTAAATTCCCCTCAGTTCTTAGAAAGAAAGGAATCGAACCTATGCCAAAGAGATCAAAACTCTTAGTGCTCCCTCTACACCACCTTCTAAGATATAGTCAGCTAAACAAGCTTTCGGGCCCATACCCCGAGCATGACGGTTAAACCCCCTCCCATATCAATGAACCCATACGTACTAGCAATCCTATTATACAGCCTAGGACTAGGCACCACTATAACATTTGCCAGCTCACACTGACTTCTTGCCTGAATAGGACTAGAAATTAACACCCTAGCAATTACCCCACTGATAACCCAACAACACCACCCACGCGCAGTAGAAGCAACCACAAAATACTTCCTCATTCAAGCCACAGCAGCAGCAATAATCCTATTTGCGAGTACTACAAATGCCTGACTTACAGGAGAATGAAACATTAATAACGTGTCTAACCCAGCCACTAGCATAATAATCATCTCCGCACTAGCACTAAAAATTGGATTAGCACCAGCACACTTCTGACTACCAGAAACCCTACAAGGATTAAACCTACTAACAGGACTAATCTTATCCACCTGACAAAAATTAGCCCCCTTCACCCTAATTATCCAAGTAGCCCAAAACACCGACCCAGCTCTCCTAACACTATTAGGACTGTTATCAGCACTAGTCGGAGGATGGGGAGGACTAAACCAAACCCAATTACGAAAAATTCTAGCCTACTCATCAATCGCCCACATGGGATGAATAATAATTATCATTCACTACACCCCACAACTCACCCTCATCGCCCTAGCCACCTATATCTTCATAACATCAGCAGCATTCCTCACCCTAAAAACACTAAATACAACAAAAATTAATACACTATCAACAACCTGATCAAAAAACCCAACTTTAACAGCAATAACCCCCCTTGTACTACTATCACTAGGGGGACTCCCACCAATAACCGGATTCACACCAAAATGACTTATTATTCAAGAACTAACAAAACAAAACCTCCCCCTTACAGCCACAATCATAGTCCTAACCGCCCTTCTAAGCCTATACTTCTACCTACGACTATGTTATACAGCAACACTAACCATTAACCCCAACACAATTAATGCAACAACCCCGTGACGAACCAAAACAACCCAAAACCTCCTACCCCTTACACTAACAATTACCATCACCTTAGGGCTCCTACCAATAACCCCAACTATCTTAACACTCACCACCTAAGGGCTTAGGATACACCAGACCAAGGACCTTCAAAGCCCTAAGCAGAAGTGAAAATCTTCTAGCCCTTGAAGTAGGACCTACAGATACTACTCTGCATCTTCTGATTGCAAATCAAACATTTTAATTAAACTAAGGCCCCTCTAGATGGGAAGGCCTCGATCCTACAAACTCTTAGTTAACAGCTAAGCGCCCAAGCCAGCGAGCATCCATCTACTTTTCCCGCCTTTTAAGACCCGGAAGGCGGGAAAAGCCCCGGCAGACTTCTAATCTGCAACCTTAGGTTTGCAATCTAATATGTAATACACCACAAGGCCTGATAGAAAAAGGAATTAAACCTTTATATACGGTGCTACAAACCGCCGCCTTACACTCGGCCACCCTACCTGTGACAATCACGCGTTGATTCTTTTCTACCAATCACAAAGACATTGGCACCCTTTATCTCGTATTCGGTGCCTGAGCTGGAATAGTTGGAACCGCCCTTAGTCTTCTCATCCGTGCTGAACTCAGCCAACCGGGATCACTTTTAGGAGATGACCAAATTTATAATGTAATTGTAACTGCCCATGCCTTCGTAATAATTTTCTTTATAGTCATACCAATGTTAATCGGGGGCTTTGGAAACTGATTAGTCCCACTAATAATTGGGGCACCAGACATGGCATTCCCACGAATAAACAACATAAGCTTCTGACTTCTTCCCCCATCATTTCTCCTATTATTAGCCTCTTCTGGCGTTGAAGCAGGAGCTGGGACAGGGTGAACAGTGTACCCGCCACTCGCAGGTAATCTTGCCCACGCAGGGGCATCAGTAGACCTAACAATTTTTTCACTCCACTTAGCAGGTGTATCATCGATCCTAGGGGCTATTAATTTTATTACAACAATTATTAATATGAAACCCCCAGCTATTACCCAATACCAAACCCCACTATTTGTGTGGGCAGTGCTGGTTACAGCCGTCTTACTACTCCTATCGCTACCAGTGCTAGCTGCTGGAATCACAATACTCCTTACGGACCGAAATCTCAATACCACATTCTTCGACCCAGCTGGTGGAGGAGACCCAATTCTATATCAACACTTATTCTGATTCTTTGGCCACCCAGAAGTTTATATTCTTATCCTCCCAGGATTCGGAATTATCTCCCACGTTGTAGCCTACTACGCAGGAAAAAAAGAACCATTCGGGTACATGGGTATGGCCTGAGCTATAATAGCCATTGGTCTTTTAGGGTTCATTGTATGAGCCCACCACATGTTCACCGTCGGAATGGATGTAGACACCCGCGCATACTTTACATCAGCAACAATAATTATTGCCATCCCAACAGGTGTAAAAGTATTTAGCTGATTAGCCACACTTCATGGTGGCTCCATTAAATGAGAAACACCGATACTATGAGCACTGGGGTTTATTTTCCTATTTACAGTAGGCGGATTAACAGGGATTATTTTAGCTAATTCTTCACTAGACATTGTACTCCATGACACCTACTACGTCGTTGCACACTTCCACTACGTATTATCAATGGGTGCCGTATTCGCTATTATAGCAGGTTTTGTACACTGATTCCCACTATTTACTGGCTATACCCTAAGCAGCGCTTGAACAAAGATCCACTTCGGGGTAATATTTATTGGCGTAAATCTTACATTCTTTCCCCAACACTTCCTAGGGCTAGCAGGCATGCCACGACGATATTCTGACTACCCAGATGCCTACGCCCTATGAAATACAGTGTCATCAATTGGATCACTAATTTCCCTAGTGGCGGTAATCATGTTCCTATTCATTATCTGAGAAGCTTTTGCCGCTAAACGAGAATTCTTATCTGTCGAACTAGCCTCAACAAATGTGGAGTGACTCCACGGATGTCCCCCACCTTACCACACATTTGAAGAACCAGCATTTGTCATAACCCAACCAAATTAACGAGAAAGGAGGGAATCGAACCCCCATATACTGGTTTCAAGCCAGTCACATAACCGCTCTGCCACCTTCTTAGAGGCATTAGTAAAATATATTACACCACCTTGTCAAGGTAGTATTATGGGTTAGATCCCCATATACCTCTAAATTATGGCACACCCCACCCAGCTAGGATTTCAAGACGCAGCATCACCCCTTATAGAAGAGCTTCTCGGCTTTCATGACCACGCCCTAATAATTGTATTTTTAATTAGCACCTTGGTTCTTTACATTATTATTGCAATAGTGTCAACCAAGCTGACTAACAAGTTTATCTTAGACTCCCAAGAAATCGAAATTGTATGAACTGTCTTACCAGCTATCATCCTAATTTTAATTGCCCTTCCATCCCTCCGAATTCTATACCTTATAGACGAAATTAACGATCCCCATGTAACAGTAAAAGCCATAGGACATCAGTGATACTGGAGTTATGAGTACTCAGACTATGAAAACTTAGGGTTTGACTCATATATAATACCAATTCAAGACTTAACCCCTGGAGAATTCCGACTGTTAGAAACTGACCACCGAATAGTAATCCCCAAAGAGTCCCCAATCCGTGTTCTAGTGTCTGCCGAAGACGTCCTTCACTCTTGAGCTGTCCCATCACTAGGCATAAAAATAGACGCAGTGCCAGGACGACTTAACCAGACTGCCTTTATTGTTTCACGGTCTGGATTATTCTACGGGCAATGCTCCGAAATCTGCGGAGCTAACCATAGCTTTATACCAATTGTAGTCGAAGCAGTACCCCTAGAAAATTTTGAAAAGTGATCTTCATTGATACTAAAAGACGCCTCACTAAAAAGCTAAAACCGGACAAGCATTGGCCTTTTAAGCCAAACCTTGGTGATTAACGACCACCTTTAGTGAACATGCCACAATTAAACCCCCTTCCCTGATTCACAATCTTAGCCTGCTCATGAGCCATTCTTCTTATCCTAACCCCAACAAAAGCTCTAGACCACACTCAACCAAATGGGCTTACTTTACTAAACATCATAATACATCAAAACCCTAACTGAATCTGACAATGATAATCAGCCTTTTCGACCAATTTGCAAGCCCAAAACTCATTGGAATTTCACTAATCTTTATTGCATTTATAGTACCACTACTTTTCCCAAATTCATTCCCACGATTAACCAACAACCGATTCTTCACAACTCAAACATGATTAATTAGCCGATTCCTCAATCAACTAATAATACAACTAAATATTGGCGGACATAAATGAGCCCTTTTATTTACCTCATTAATACTATATCTTATCTCAATTAATGTACTCGGACTCCTTCCATACACCTTCACACCCACAACACAACTAGCAACAAACATAGGATTTGCAGTACCACTATGACTTGCCACAGTAATTATTGGCGCGTTAAATCAACCAACATCTTCTTTAGGCCACCTCCTTCCAGAAGGGACACCAACCCCCCTAATCCCCATCTTAGTGATTATCGAAACAATAAGTCTACTTATTCGGCCACTAGCCCTGGGCGTACGACTTACAGCCAATCTGACTGCAGGTCACTTGCTTATTCATCTCATCTCAGCAGCCGTATTTGTACTACTAAAACTAATACCAGCAGTAGCATTTCTAACCACCACAGTTCTTGTTATACTCACACTCCTAGAAATTGCAGTAGCAATAATTCAAGCCTATGTTTTTATTCTACTATTAAGCCTATATCTTCAAGAAAACATCTAATGACTCACCAAGCACACGCATATCACATAGTTGACCCAAGCCCGTGGCCACTAACAGGGGCTATCGGCGCCCTACTAATAACATCTGGCCTAGCAATCTGATTCCATTTTAACTCAATAACACTCATTACCCTCGGACTAACTCTACTAATCCTCACCATAATTCAATGATGACGAGACATTATCCGAGAAGGAACATTCCAGGGTCACCACACACCACCCGTGCAAAAAGGACTCCGATACGGAATAATTCTTTTTATCACCTCCGAAGTGTTCTTTTTCCTAGGATTTTTCTGGGCCTTCTACCACTCAAGCCTGGCCCCTACACCTGAACTCGGGGGGTGCTGACCACCAACAGGAGTCATCACCTTAGACCCATTTGAAGTCCCTCTACTTAATACAGCTGTCCTATTAGCATCCGGAGTAACAGTAACATGGTCTCACCACAGCATTATAGAAGGAGAGCGAAAACAAGCTATCCAATCCCTCATACTAACAATTATTCTAGGACTATACTTCACAGCCCTTCAAGCAATAGAATACTATGAAGCACCATTCACCATCGCAGATGGAGTGTATGGGTCAACATTCTTTGTAGCCACAGGATTCCACGGACTCCATGTCATTATTGGATCAACCTTCTTAGCTGTTTGCCTAATACGCCAAATCCAGTACCACTTCACATCAGAACACCACTTTGGTTTCGAGGCTGCAGCGTGGTACTGGCACTTTGTTGACGTTGTTTGACTGTTCCTCTACGTATCCATCTACTGATGGGGCTCATAATCTTTTTAGTATAAAATTAATACAAGAGACTTCCAATTTTTTGATCCTGGTTAGACTCCGGGAAAAGATAATGAACCTTATCATAACTATTATTATAATTACACTAATTGTGCCATCAATCCTAGCACTTATCTCATTCTGACTTCCCCAGATAGACCCAGACACAGAAAAACTATCACCATACGAATGCGGATTTGATCCATTAGGGTCTGCCCGACTCCCATTTTCACTGCAATTTTTCCTAGTAGCAATTCTATTCCTCCTATTTGATCTAGAAATCGCCCTACTCCTTCCCATCCCATGAGGAGACCAACTTTATAACCCGACCGAAACACTTTTCTGAGCCACAGCAGTACTAATTCTACTTACCATAGGATTAATTTATGAGTGGGCCCAAGGAGGTTTAGAATGAGCAGAATAGGGAGCTAGTCCAAAACAAGACCTCTGATTTCGGCTCAGAAAATCGTGGTTTAATTCCACGGCTCCCCTATGACACCCGTACATTTTAGCTTCACATCAGCATTTACTCTAGGACTAATAGGACTAACATTCAACCGCATACACCTGCTCTCAGCACTTTTATGCCTAGAGGGGATAATATTATCCTTATTTATTGCGCTAGCCTTATGGGCACTCCAATTTGAATCAACAGGCTTTTCCTCCACCCCTATGCTACTCCTAGCCTTCTCCGCCTGCGAAGCAAGCACAGGCCTTGCACTATTAGTAGCCACTGCCCGAACCCATGGAACAGACCACCTGCAAAACCTAAACCTCCTACAATGCTAAAAGTACTAATCCCAACAATCATACTATTTCCCACAATCTGGCTCACTCCTGCAAAATTTCTATGGACGACTACAACAATGCACAGCTCCTTAATTGCCCTAATTAGCCTAACATGACTAAAATGAACATCAGAAACAGGATGAACCACCTCCAATATATACATAGCCACAGACCCACTATCAACCCCCTTCCTAACACTAACATGCTGACTACTCCCACTAATAATTCTAGCTAGCCAAAACCACATTAACCCAGAACCAATTAACCGCCAACGCCTATACATCTCACTACTTACATCTCTCCAAACCTTCCTAATCATAGCATTCGGCGCTACAGAAATTATCATATTCTACATTATATTCGAAGCTACACTAATCCCAACCCTAATCATCATTACCCGATGAGGAAACCAGGCCGAGCGCCTAAATGCAGGGACCTACTTCTTATTTTACACACTTGCAGGCTCCCTACCCCTCTTAATTGCACTTCTACTTCTCCAACAAACCACCGGGACACTATCCATATTTATCCTCCAATACGCACAACCGTTCGCACTCAACACCTGAGGTCACAAGATTTGATGGGCTGGCTGCTTAATCGCATTCCTAGTAAAAATGCCACTTTATGGAGTACACCTGTGACTACCAAAAGCACATGTCGAGGCCCCAGTAGCAGGATCAATGGTCCTAGCAGCAATCCTACTAAAGCTAGGAGGCTATGGTATAATACGAATAATAATTGTACTAGACGCATTCAATAAAGAACTAGCGTACCCGTTTATTATTTTAGCCTTATGAGGGATTATTATAACAGGGTCAATCTGCCTACGACAAACAGACCTCAAATCTTTAATCGCCTACTCATCCGTAAGCCACATAGGCCTGGTAGCAGGGGGAATCTTAATTCAAACCCCATGAGGATTTTCAGGGGCAATCGCCCTAATAATCGCCCACGGGTTGACATCCTCAATACTATTCTGCCTGGCCAATACAACATATGAACGAATCCACAGCCGAACCATGATCTTAATTCGAGGGTTGCAAATGATTTTCCCACTTGCAACAACATGATGATTCATTGCCAACCTGGCTAATCTAGCACTTCCACCGCTACCAAACCTAGTAGGGGAACTAACAATTATCACAACAATATTTAACTGATCCCCATGAACCATAGCACTCACAGGAATAGGAACACTAATCACAGCAAGCTACTCGTTATATATATTCCTAATAACACAGCGAGGTCAAATACCAAACCATATTACAAGTCTATCACCCTACCACACCCGAGAACACCTACTAATAACCCTCCACCTTATCCCAATTATCCTACTAGTGGTAAAACCAGAACTTCTACTAGGATGATGTTACTAGTAAGATTAGTTTAACCAAAACTTTAGATCGTGACTCTAACAATAGGAGTTAAAACCCCCTATCTTACCGAGAAAGAAGGAAAATAATAAGTCCTGCTAATACTTATAAACCATGGTTAAACTCCACGGCTTCCTCGCCACTTCCAAAGGATAACAGTACATCCGTTGGTCTTAGGAACCAAAAACTCTTGGTGCAAGTCCAAGTGGAAGTTATGACACACATATTAACATCACTCATACTCCTATCAATTACAACCTTAATCTACCCACTACTAAAGACACTACCCCAACCAAAAAAGCCTAACCAGCTGGCCACAGACATCAAAACCGCCGTAAGTCAGTCATTTTACATCAGCTTTACCGCACTTATAATTTTTATTAACCAGGGGGTAGAAAATATCTCCACCAGCTGATATTGAACAAGCATTTACACCCTTGATATTTTCGTAGGCTTTAACTTCGACCACTACTCCCTTATTTTTACACCAGTCGCATTATTTGTTGCTTGATCAATTCTAGAATTTGCACTCTGATACATGCATGCAGACCCAAACAAAGACCGATTTTTTAAATATCTCCTCCTATTTCTTGTAGCCATAATTATCCTAGTTACAGCTAACAACATATTCCAACTATTTATTGGCTGAGAGGGGGTGGGAATTATATCATTTCTCCTAATTGGGTGATGATCAGGGCGAGCAGATGCTAACACATCAGCCCTACAAGCCATTATTTATAACCGAGTAGGAGATATTGGATTCATCATAGCCATTGCATGGTTTGCCACACAAATAAACACATGAAATATTCAAGAAATCCTAACAGAATCAGGAACACACAACTCAATAATCCCCCTAGCAGGTATCATTTTAGCAGCCATAGGAAAATCAGCACAATTCACACTTCACCCATGACTCCCAGCAGCCATAGAGGGCCCAACACCTGTATCTGCCCTACTTCACTCCAGCACGATAGTAGTTGCCGGGATCTTCCTACTAATCCGCCTTCACCCAATAATACAAAACAATAGCACAGCATTAACAGCTTGCTTATACCTCGGCCTAGCAACAACATTATTTTCCGCTGCCTGTGCTCTAACCCAAAATGATATCAAAAAAATTGTAGCCTTTTCAACATCAAGTCAGCTGGGGCTTATAATAATAGCCATCGGGCTAAACCAACCCCAATTAGCATTTTTCCACATCTGCACACACGCCTTTTTTAAAGCTATACTATTCCTGTGCTCAGGTATAATCATCCACAAACTAAAAGATGAACAAGACATCCGAAAAATAGGAAACCTAATAAAACTAATACCAACCACCACAACATACCTCCTAATCGGTAATATAGCACTATCAGGGGTCCCTTTCCTGGCTGGTTTCTACTCAAAAGACGCCATCCTTGAATCCCTAGTTACATCTAAACTAAGCGTCCTCACTGTAATCCTCACACTTATCGCTGCATCATTCACCGCAGCCTATAGCTACCGACTAATATACCACGTGACCTTAGGACCAGGGTTAATTAACCCCAAAATCTCACCAACCGAAGACGCACTAACAGTACTTAAACCTATTAAACGACTTGCTTGAGGAAGCATTATTATAGGATTTGTAATCTGACACAACACGCTTCCTGAAAAAACACCAACACTAACAATACCCATATACCTCAAACTAACGGCCATCGCAGTAATTATCATAGGCTTTCTCACAGCAAAATGAATCTCCACACTACAAGAAGAACAAATCAAAAACACACCAACAACCGCACTATTCTACTCATTCAGTATACTAGGGTACTGCCCAACACTAATCCACCGACTTTTCCCAAAACTAAAACTAACCCTGGGCCACACTATCGGCACAACACTAGACAAAGCATGACAAACCTTTTGAGTGGAAAAAATAACATGAACACTTACTAAGACCACTACATACCTAAACGACGCTCAACAAGCAAAAATTAAAATATACTTAACTATCTTCTCCATCTCCTTAATAGCGCTAATCTTAATGCACTCCACCCTCCTTTAAACCGACCGTAAACTGCCACGATCTAAACCGCGAGTCAACTCTAACACAACAAACAACGTTAAAAGAAGTACCCAAGTACAAACAACCAACACACCCCCCCCAAAAGAATAAACAACAGCCACACCACTCACATCATTACGCAACACAGAAAACTCTTTTAAACCATCAACAACCACCCAATAACCATCATATCACCCCCCCCAAGAAAACCAAGCCGCCAAACCTACCCCAAATAAATACAACGAGACATACTCTATAACAGAACGACCGCCCCAAGCCTCTGGAAAAGGCTCAGCAGCTAAAGCCGCTGAATAAGCAAACACTACAAGCATGCCCCCTAAATAAATTAAAAAAAGAATCAAAGATAAAAAAGAGCCCCCACAACAAACCAAAATACCACACCCCACACCAGCTGTAACCACCAAACCAATGGCTGCAAAATAAGGTGTTGGATTAGAAGCAACCGCAACAAGACCTGCAACCAAAACCACCAACAATAAAGACATTAAATATATCATAATTCCTGCTCGGACTTTAACCAAGATCAATGACTTGAAGAACCACTGTAAGTATTTTACTACAAGAACACACTTAATGGCAAGCTTACGAAAAACACATGCACTAATAAAAATTGCTAACAATGCACTAATTGACCTACCAACCCCATCCAGCATCTCATCATGATGAAACTTTGGATCTCTACTAGGAATATGCTTAATTACCCAAATCTTAACAGGATTATTTCTAGCCATACACTACACCTCAGACATCTCAACTGCCTTTTCATCAGTCGTTCACATCTGTCGAGACGTAAACTACGGATGACTAATCCGAAACATGCACGCCAACGGGGCATCATTCTTTTTTATCTGCCTTTACATCCACATTGCCCGAGGCCTATACTATGGCTCATACCTGTACAAAGAAACTTGAAACATCGGAGTAGTACTATTCCTACTAGTCATAATAACAGCATTTGTAGGCTACGTACTTCCATGGGGACAAATATCATTCTGAGGCGCCACAGTAATCACAAATCTACTATCCGCAGTACCATATGTAGGCGACACACTCGTTCAATGAATCTGAGGGGGATTCTCAGTAGACAACGCAACACTCACACGATTCTTCGCATTCCACTTTCTCCTACCATTCATTATTGTAGCTATAACAATACTCCACTTACTATTCCTACATGAAACAGGGTCAAACAACCCAATAGGCCTCAACCCAAACGCAGACAAAATCTCTTTCCATCCATACTTTACATACAAAGACCTCCTAGGATTCGTAATTATACTAACAGCCCTGGCAACTCTTGCACTATTCTCACCAAACCTACTAGGAGACCCAGAAAACTTTACCCCAGCTAACCCATTAGTCACACCGCCACACATTAAGCCAGAATGATACTTCCTATTTGCCTACGCCATTCTACGCTCAATTCCAAATAAATTAGGAGGAGTCCTCGCACTACTATCTTCAATTTTAATCTTACTAGTAGTACCACTCCTCCACACATCAAAACAACGAGGAATAACATTCCGCCCCCTCACCCAATTCCTTTTCTGAACCCTTGTAGCAGACATAGTCATCCTTACATGAATTGGAGGCATGCCAGTAGAACACCCATACATCATTATTGGACAAATTGCATCCGTACTATACTTTTCACTCTTCCTAATCCTATTCCCCCTAGCAGGATGGCTAGAAAACAAAGCACTAAACTAAGACTGTCTTAGTAGCTTAGTCTAAAGCATCGGTCTTGTAATCCGAAGATCGGAGGTTAAACTCCCCCCTAAGACCTCATAGCAACCAGAAAAGAGAGATTTCAACTCACACCCCTGACTCCCAAAGCCAGGATTCTAAACTAAACTACCTTCTGCAGCATATAATGTATAAATACATTAAATGTGGCCCACGTTCATATGTTTATACATAACCATGCTCTGACACACGTAATTGTATTTAAACATTACATGCATATACATGCATGTATTAGCACATATAATGCATGTATTAAATACATACTATGTATTATCACCATTTCACTATTTTAACCATAAAGCATGTACTAATATTTAAAATAATCATTCATGGATAAGACTCACAACAATTTATAAGATAATAATTATTCATGATAAGGTCAAGGACATTTATAAATAAGGGTTGTTATAATTTAATTATTACTGGCATCTGATTCTTACCTCATGAGCATCGCTTTAAGAACGCTACTAGTGAGTGGTAAACGGCATCTGATTAGTCAGTAGTGTTAAACATACATTCCATTACCCCCCATGCCTAGCATTCTTTTATATACATGGGGTATCTCTATTTGTTCTCCTTTCAATTTGCATCCCTACTGCAAATTCAAATGGTAAATAAGGTTGTACATTTTCCCTGCATGTCAGACTATAAATCCATTCTTGGAAGACATAACTTAAGACGCACTAACTTTTAACTCAGGTGCATAACATATTATCCCTTCTTCAACATACTATGATAGTGACCCCTTTGGTTTTTGCGCGACAAACCCCCTTACCCCCTACGCCCTACGAATCCTGCTATTCTTGCCAAACCCCGAAACACAAGACAGGTTCGAGAGCGTGCCAGTTAACGAGTTGTGATATGAGTTAACTATCGCATATATATATGTACACATTAATAATTTTTTAATTTTAATAAAATTTTAATAACCCATTTATCTTAAGAAAAAATTACTAAAAAATTTAGGCACTAAAAATTTCAATATTTATTTACTT